CGGGTGGAAATTTCTTTTACCCATTTCTCTCGGTAATCTATTATTAACAACTTCTTTCCAACTTCTTTCACTGTAAAGAAAAAAAGAATCTGAGATTCATGACTTGGTTCAAACAAGAGAAAGAAACAAACATAAAATTATTCATAGATATTCACGATATGTTCCCTATGGTAACTGGGTTCATGAATTATGGCCACCAAACAGTCCGAGCAGCAAGGTACATTGGTCAAGGTTTCATGATTACCTTATCCCACGCAAATCGTTTACCCGTAACTATTCAATATCCTTATGAAAAATTAATCACATCAGAGCGTTTCCGCGGACGAATCCATTTTGAATTTGATAAATGCATTGCTTGTGAAGTATGTGTTCGTGTATGCCCTATAGATCTACCCGTTGTTGATTGGAAATTTGAAACGGATATTCGAAAAAAACGATTGCTTAATTACAGTATTGATTTCGGAATTTGTATATTTTGTGGTAACTGCGTTGAGTATTGTCCAACAAATTGTTTATCAATGACTGAAGAATATGAACTTTCTACTTACGACCGTCACGAATTGAATTATAATCAAATTGCTTTGGGCCGTTTACCAATGTCAGTAATTGACGATTATACAATTCGAACAATTTTGAATTCAATTCAAAGAAAAACTCAGTAAGTAAACCTCCTGTTCTATTAAAGTAAAGAGAAATTTCCCATTCATTCTTTTAAGGTTCCGTTTTGGTTTAAGTTAAAAGACTGTTTGGTTTGATTAAAAAAGATGAGGCCTTTGGTCAATAAATAAAAATTCAATTACAAATTAACAGGTTGATAAGAATTTCGGATTCCTTTTTATTGAAAATTAAAATATATTAATATATTCGTAATTATTTCGAAATATATAGTTTCAAAAAACAAAATACCCTTTTCTTTTGAACAAAAAAGAATCAAAAACGAAACTATCCAATAATTGTGCTTAGAGCAATTCACGCCTAATAGATTAGGATTTTATTCAATTAGGAACGTATCATAAAAAAAAATTCCTGGTCGGGTCAATAAGATCATGAAAAGCATTTCGATTTATTTATCTCTTATTTTACACAGAATGGATTTGCCTGGACCAATACACGATTTTCTTTTAGTTTTTCTGGGATCGGGTCTTATATTAGGAGGCCTGGGAGTGGTATTACTTACCAATCCAATTTATTCTGCCTTTTCATTGGGATTGGTTCTTGTTTGTATATCCTTATTTTATATTCTCTCAAATTCTCATTTTGTAGCTGCTGCCCAGCTCCTTATTTATGTGGGAGCCATAAATGTTTTAATCCTATTTGCTGTGATGTTCATGAATGGTTCAGAATATTATAAAGATTTTAATCTGTGGACCATTGGGAATGGCCTTACTTCGTTGGTTTGTACAAGTATTCTTGTTTCGCTAATTACTACTATATTAGATACATCATGGTACGGGATTATTTGGACTACAAGATCAAATCAAATTATAGAACAAGATTTGATAAGTAATAGTCAACAAATTGGAATTCATTTAGCAACCGATTTTTTTCTTCCATTTGAATTCATTTCAATAATTCTTTTAGTTGCTTTGATAGGTGCAATTGATGTGACTCGTCAGTAATAAATCTTTCTAACTAGGAATAGCAAGCAATCAAAATGAAACCTTTTTCTGTTTTTTCTGTCTTATCGCATCCATTTTCTTTGAATTCTATTTGAATATTGCTCGTGTATAAAATAGAAATTCGTTGATTCGATATATTTCCAATAGATTCTTTTTTTTTGTTATACTCTAGTCAATCAAATCTGTTGAATTATTGTTCATATTAATAATGAATCGAAATTGATAAGGAGTTGGTCAATGATGCTCGAACATATACTTGTTTTGAGTGCCTATTTATTTTCTATCGGTATTTATGGATTGATCACGAGTCGAAATATGGTTAGGGCCCTTATGTGTCTTGAACTTATACTGAATGCGGTTAATATAAATTTTGTAACATTTTCTGATTTTTTTGATAGTCGGCAATTAAAGGGAAATATTTTCTCAATTTTTGTTATAGCTATTGCAGCCGCTGAAGCAGCTATTGGATCAGCTATTGTGTCCTCGATTTATCGTAACAGAAAATCAACGCGTATCAATCAATCAACTTTGTTGAATAAGTAATATTAATAATATTAAATTATAAGATTCACCAATTTGAATTAGCATGTACAATATGTTGGAATCTACATCATGTTTTCGAAAACGTAAGAAATCAAAGTATCTTGGTCCTTTCTTATGAGTTGATCCCGAAGGAAATTGATTAGAAAATTTCTGGTAAATCGTTGATTCATCTGGTGTTTAACTATATTTATTTACAAGTTTACTAGATTGAAATTTTATGATGTTCAAAAATTTATAGATCCCATGTCACATTCAGTAAAAATTTATGATACATGTATTGGGTGTACTCAATGTGTCCGAGCCTGCCCCACCGATGTGTTAGAAATGATACCTTGGGATGGATGTAAAGCTAAGCAAATTGCTTCCGCTCCAAGAACAGAAGATTGTGTTGGTTGTAAGAGATGTGAATCCGCTTGTCCAACGGATTTCTTGAGCGTTCGAGTTTATTTATGGCATGAAACAACTCGAAGTATGGGTCTAGCTTATTGATACGGTCCAGAAAACCCTAGTTGAATACATTTTGAATCCATTTGATTTTTTTTACTGAAAAAACCCGTGCTCAAAAAAAACCTTTTTGAGCACGGGTTTTTCTGGTCCAAGTGTATCTTGTCTTTACCACGAATTATTTTCCTTGGTTAACAATAATTGTATTTTTACCAATATCTGCAGGTTCTTTACTTTTCTTTCTTCCTCATAAAGGAAATAAGCTAATTAAGTGGTATACAATATGTATATGCATTCTCGAACTCCTTCTAACAACCTATGCATTTTGTTATCATTTCCGATTGGACGATCCATTAATCCAGCTGGCGGAAGATTATAAATGGATAAATTTTTTTGATTTTTACTGGAGATTGGGAATAGATGGACTTTCTATAGGGCCCATTTTACTGACAGGATTTATCACCACTTTAGCGACTTTGGCGGCTTGGCCAGTTACTCGAGATTCGCGATTATTTCATTTCCTGATGCTAGCAATGTACAGTGGTCAAATAGGATCATTTTCTTCTCGAGACCTTTTACTTTTTTTCATCATGTGGGAGTTCGAATTAATTCCCGTTTATCTACTTCTATCCATGTGGGGGGGAAAGAAACGTCTGTACTCGGCTACAAAATTTATTTTGTACACCGCAGGGGGTTCCGTTTTTCTATTAATAGGAGTTTTGGGTCTCGGTTTATACGGTTCTAATGAACCAACATTAAATTTTGAAACATTAGCTAATCAATCCTATCCTGTCGCACTGGAAATAATATTCTATATTGGATTTCTTATTGCTTTTGCTGTCAAATCGCCGATTATACCCTTACATACGTGGTTACCGGATACCCACGGGGAGGCCCATTACAGTACTTGTATGCTTCTAGCCGGAATTTTATTAAAAATGGGAGCATATGGATTAGTTCGGATCAATATGGAATTATTACCCCATGCGCATTCCATATTTTCTCCCTGGTTGATAATAGTGGGTACAATGCAAATAATTTATGCAGCTTCAACATCTCTTGGTCAACGGAATTTAAAAAAAAGAATAGCCTATTCCTCCGTATCTCATATGGGTTTCATAATTATAGGAATTGGTTCGATAACTGATACGGGACTCAACGGAGCTATTTTACAAATAATATCTCATGGCTTTATCGGTGCTGCACTTTTTTTCTTGGCAGGAACGAGTTATGATAGAATGCGTCTTGTTTATCTCGACGAAATGGGCGGAATGGCCGTTTCGATTCCCAAAATATTTACGATGTTCAGTATCTTATCCATGGCTTCTCTTGCATTACCGGGCATGAGTGGTTTTGTTGCAGAATTGATAGTCTTTTTTGGAATAATTACCAGCCAAAAATATTTTTTAATGCCAAAAATACTAATTACTTTCGTAATGGCAATTGGAATGATATTAACTCCTATTTATTCATTATCTATGTCACGTCAAATGTTCTATGGATACAAGCTATTTAATGCTCCAAGTTCTTATTTTTTTGATTCTGGACCACGAGAGTTATTTGTTTCGATCTCTATCTTTCTACCAGTAATAGGTATTGGTATTTATCCGGATTTCGTTCTCTCATTATCAGGTGAGAAAGTCGAAACTATTCTATATAATTATTTTTATAGATAGTTTTCATGAATAAAAAAAAATCAAATCCTATGGTTTTTAAAATTGGTCGTTGTACAATGAAAAAGAAAAAAAAGAAGTCTTTTTTCTTCTCTTAAGTTTAAGTTAAGTAAAAAAGGTAAAAGCATTAAATTGAATTTTAATCAGACATCTTTGGCTTTTGTTAGAACCTTTTGAATCAAGTAGTGGAGCGATTCAAAAGGTTCTTGACAGCTTACAATAAGTTTTCTTATACTTATATATAATATATACGCCGTCCTGTGTTAGTATTTGTTAGGCCTAGCCTCTTTATTCAATTCAATTAGATGTTAATTTAATGTAAATGAACCATAACTATGTAAACCTATTCCTAATAGATTGACCCCAAAATAGCATATCCAAATTATAAGAAATCCCATAGAAGCCACAAGTGCGGAATTTACACCTTCCAAATTTGTTCGGGTATGGAAATAAATCGCGAATACGGTCCAAGTAATAAACGCCCAAGTTTCCTTGGGGTCCCAATTCCAATATGATCCCCACGCCTCATTAGCCCATACGGCTCCCGAAAGAATTCCTATGGTTAAAAAGATAAACCCGAGACTAATAATACGATAACTCCAACGATCCAATTGTTGAGTCAATTGATATCTGTAATAATTTTTAGAAGAAAGAAAATAAGTGTTTAGTAAAACATTGCTTCTTTCATTCATGTATTGGATTTTCCCAAACGAAAATGAAAAATTATTGTTTTCACCAATAATCTTTATGGCCTTTCGAAATGTAATGACTAGAAGAGCTACTGATAATAATGATCCACATAAAAGAGCTGCATAGCCTAATACCATCATACTTACGTGCATCATTAACCACTGGGATTGGAGAGCAGGTGCTAATATTGCAGATTGATGCATTTTGGTTAAAAGACCCGAAGTGGCAAAGCCTTGGGTAAAAATAGCACTTGGTGCGGTTATTGCACTTAAATTATTTTTGCGCTTTTTAAATTTTAAATAGGAAACCATATGAATAAGGGAGAAACCCCATGAAAGAAAGATTAATGATTCATATAAATCACTTAATGGGAAATGTCCTGAATAAATCCAACGAGTGACTAATAATCCTGTTATACAGAAAAAGGTGACTATCATGCCCTTTTCTGATGAATCATATAGTCCTACGACTTCATCTACTAATAAGAATAAGGTTAAAAAATGAATTGTAATTACAATTGAAACGACTGAAAAAGATATATGAGTTAATATATGCTCTAAAGTTGAAAAAATCATAAAAATTATGAAAAAAGCCTGGGTTTCAAGATTTTATGGAATGGAAATCAGGAATGAAATTCATTTTCATTATAGGACTTATTCTATCTCTTTTAGAAGATACTATGCCGCCACTCGGACTCGAACCGAGATGCTCTAGCACTGCTTCCTAAGAGCAGCGTGTCTACCGATTTCACCATAGCGGCTTGCTCGAAATCATAATAACCCATTTTTTAGTCAATCGTCGAGATTGAAGGTGAAGGGGTCAATTCAATGTAAAATGTCAAATTTGTTAGGAAGCATTTAATTTTTTATTGATAAATAACAACTCGTTGAAATAGCAATTTGAAGGTTCAAAAGGAATCTTTAGTATTTATTGTATCATTTTATTTATTTAATTATCCTTTCTATTTAATTAGGTCGTCAATAGAGATTTTTTAGTTTGTGTTTTCCTAAAAGAGAACTCCTTTATTGGAACTAAACTAACTAGTTGTAACTTCAATTCATAGATAAAATTCAACAAAACAAAAAAGGGTTCTTTATCATTTTCATTTTTTAATGATTCATTTCTCATTCTTTTGTATGATTTTTATGAATCTATAAAAAACTATAAAAAAATGCTTATTAATTGACTGAATAAATGAATGAAAAAATATGATTTTTAGAGATCACAATTTCAGCACCACACCCAACGATTTCAAAAGATTTATGTAATTTTTGTATTAATCGTTAGCATTTTGCGTTTGTTTTAAGGATTTATCAAACCAACTAGATATTGGGTTGTACCCGTTACGTTATATAAAAAGCGTTTCGATTCCTGTCATAATTGTACCATACTTCAAAAAAGTATTTCGAATTCTAAAAATATGTCTTGATTTATTTTCTTACATTTTCTTATACAAACATAGGATTTCTTTAGATCACTTCAAATTGATACATTATTTGTATATCCACTAAATTAGAAAAGGGGTTTTCTCCATTGGGTTGAAAACAGGGGAAGGAGATATAGTAATTCAGAGAAATAATGATTCATAAAGTTACAAAATTGAAACTTAATGGGTTAGTTTCGACAATCCAGTTAAAGCTCTTATATATATGTGCTCCGCGATCCGCTATAGTATAAATAGAAAAAAAAAATTCTTATTCTATTATATTCTATTATTTAATTATTTATTATTATAAATTGAATAAAAATAACAAATTATTATAACACTAACATAACAAATACAAATGGGCGATGGGGAAAATAAGAATCCTCCCCCCGGAAATGAAAAAAAAGATATTCAAAAATTCAAAAAAGTAAAACCTTTGTATCCTATTCGAGTTAAACCAATTCAGATTACTCCAAATTTATTTGGCGTACAAAAAAACTTTTTGAATTCCCCGTAGAAAGAGATTTGGCTAATGAAAAAGCTTTCAAGGCCGCCCAATATCCTTTCTTTTTCCAAACATTTTTTCGAATACGCTTTTTTGATGTAGAAGTACGTTTTTTTGGAACTGCCATTCAAAAAAAAGTTATTCAGTGCTATAGTTGGATGTCAAAGACATCTATTTTTAAAACAAAACGATCGGTCTTTTGATGTCATTATTTATCTATTCCTATAGATTTTATAAATTATATTATAATTATATATATACTACAATACAAATTGCATAAAAAATGAATAGAGATGGGAAAATCGCATAAAATGCTTCTATTCTAGAACAAAAAAACAATATGATATAACCCTTTTTTTATTTATATTCCATACACTATCCAGAAAAAAAAAAGAAGAATTTGTATTTAATTTATTGGTACCTTTCTTTTTTATATCTCCATTCAAATCTATAGGATAGAATAGGATCTATATCTATTATGATATATAAATCGAATTGATGAAATCAAAAAAACACAAAAAAAGTCTTTCTTTTTCTATCTACGCCCAGTTTTTTGTTGTCTTACATTTATAATTTATACATCTCCATTTATACATGAAA